TCCAATCGGGGGATCGAATTGATTATAGAAACATGAGTTTAATTAGTCGATTTATTAGTGAGCAAGGAAAAATATTATCTAGACGAGTGAATAGATTGACCTTGAAACAACAACGATTAATTACTATTGCTATAAAACAAGCTCGTATTTTATCTTTGTTAACCTTTCTTAATAATGAAAACAATTTGAAAAGAGCGAGTTGACCCTTCGAACTACCGGTCTTAGAACCAGAATGAAATAAGCTTATTCTTTCTTCAATTGAATGAAAATTCCAATCGGAACTCAAACGCATTTTGTTCAAAAACCCGAAAATCCGGATTTTGTTATTTTGTTATCGTGTCATTAAGAATAAGAAAAAACTCGGGGAAAGCAAAGAAATCTTTTTTTATTGAACGTGTTTATTTATGTTGACTACTTTATCATAATAATTTTTCTCATAGTCATTTTTCCTCTACCCTCCCGGAGTTCATTCTCCGGGGAACTCGATTCTAGCGGATTTCTTAGAATCTACTTATTTTATTTTATGTTTTATGATTTCATTGGAAATCATATAAAGACTTTTTTTATTTAATATAGCTATTTGCGCAAGTATTTTTCGATTAAGAAGCACTCGGCTCTTGTACAAATCATGTATTAATCTACTATAACTATAGAATACCCCCCTCTCGCGAATTACTGCGTTTATACGAGTTATCCACAAACGACGAAAGGTTCTCTTTTGCCTATCTCTATCTCGATGAGCCGAAACCAAAGCTCTTATTTTCTGTTGAGTAATAGTTCGAGTAAGTCTTGAATGAGCTCCTCGAAAGCTTGAGGCAAATAAACGAATTTTTGTTCTACGTCTCCGAGCTATATATCCCCGTCTAATTCTGGTCATTGAATAAATGAAACTTTAACGAATAGAATAACTAATGGCTTTCCTTTCTTTCAGTTTTTCTATTCCCCTTCCTCAGTCTATTAATAACAAAACGGATTTTTCCAATGTATAAAATAAAAATTCCAATGGCTTTAGCTACTATAACCTTCCCGACCACCTTTTTTTACCTCGAAAAAGAAATTATATTCAACTAGGTATTAACAACATAGTAAATAAAATAAAAACTAGTAAATGGATAAAGAAATAGTAGGTTCCATCGTTTCTATGGTTTATTCTTAAACGGTGAGGTCTTCTCTATACACCGGAGCCTCTTAATTTATTTAATAATAATTAACCTAACCTTATTAGTAACTTGTACAGTTCACACTCTTTGGCTCTACCCATAAATTAGCCAGTAATAGGTCTTTCACAAGGGATCTACTTATACAGTAACGGTATTTAATTATGAAAGTTAGCTGGGTAGCTGACCCTCTTAGTCCGTTCTTGCAAGAATGGAAGTCGAATCTTTCTTTTTTTTTTTTAATAAGATTGTCCCCGCTTAATGGATAACCATTTAATACCAATGGGGAATTTTTTTTTTTCATCTTAAATTGAGGGTAATTGGATTTGCACCAATGGAAACCATAAATTTCATATACATTTCATATACAATAGAAAGATAGATCTTATTCTTTTTAGAGAGTGAATGGAATGGAGTTCTTCCGTTTTATCCTATTGAATTTTATCCTATTGATCGGTACTGATCATTGATACTGGAAAATGGTTTTTCTTTTGTCCCAGCCCATGATCTGAACGAGTCGCACATACACCCTAGTACATGTTCCTCGACGCTGAGGGCATCCCCGAAGAGCGGGGGATTTCGTGACATTTCTGATTGGCTGTCTTGTATTTCTAATAAGTTGTTTAATCGTTGGCATGTTGAATGGTATACATAATGAGCTGGTTTAGATCGATCCTAACCGGATGATTATGAATTACTTTGATTTAATAAAATATTGAACTCGGTAAGAAGATAAAAAAGAAATTAGGGATTTGTGCGAAATACATCCTATTTTCTATTTTCATTCAACTGCTACAAGATCAACAATTCCATAAGCTTGGGCTTCTGTTGCTGACATAAAAACATCTCTTTCCATGTCTTCGGATACAACCCATAGGGGTTTGCCCGTTCTTTGTACATAAACCCTTGTGATGGTTTCACGCAGTTTTAGCAGCTCTTCCGCTTCCAAGACAGCTTCTCCCGTTTGTGCTTCATAAAAATCACTAGCGGGTTGATGAATCATTACCCTGATGATATAACAAAATAAAGGTTTTTCGATCTCGACGATGGAGTGAAGATAAAATAAATAAAGAGAAAAAAACTAAGAAAAAAATAGAATAACCGTACGGGCATCTTTTGTGCATTGCATACGGCTCTACAATAAAATTGATCTTTACCTTCCATCGCAGAAAGAGAAAAATAGGATCTATGATACTCATATTGGTAAATGATCAAATTACCATCCTTCTTTTTGGAGGAGTTAAAAAAATACTATGATGGTTCCGTTGCTTTATATATTTATTATTTATTTTTTGGTATTTATATATATTTTATATTTGTCTGTGATTCAGCAATCCCAAAGT